GCTTATCCAGGAGATGTTTTTTATTTGCATTCACGACTTTTGGAAAGAGCCGCTAAATCAGGTTCGCGTTTAGGTGAAGGAAGTATGACTGCTTTACCAATAGTTGAGACCCAATCGGGAGATGTTTCAGCTTATATTCCTACTAATGTAATCTCAATTACAGATGGCCAAATTTTCTTATCCGCCGATTTATTCAATGCTGGAATCAGACCTGCCATTAACGTGGGGATTTCCGTCTCCAGAGTAGGATCTGCCGCTCAAATTAAAGCCATGAAACAAGTAGCCGGCAAACTAAAATTAGAATTGGCACAATTCGCAGAATTAGAAGCCTTTGCACAATTCGCGTCTGATCTCGATAAAGCTACTCAGAATCAATTGGCAAGAGGTCAACGATTACGCGAGTTGCTCAAACAATCTCAATCATCCCCTCTCACGGTGGAAGAACAGGTAATGACTATTTATACTGGAACGAATGGTTATCTTGATTCATTAGAAATTGGACAGGTAAAGAAATTTCTCGTTGAGTTACGTACTTATTTAAAAACGAATAAACCGCAGTTCCAAGAAATCATATCTTCTACCAAGATATTCAATGAGGAAGCGGAAGCCCTTTTGAAAGACGCTATTCAAGAACAAATGGAACGCTTTCTACTTCAGGAACAGGTATAAAGAAATTCCTTTAAATAACTTTCTAATTTTATAGAAATAATTATTTCTATAATCTAATCTTTTATTTTATTATATATTTTTTATATTAATAATTTTATAGTAATAAAAAATTATTATTAAGAATAAATATATAAATAAATATATAAATAAGTATAAGGGTCTCTTGTTCAAATCATTCAAAATACCTAGTTAGTAGAAAAGAAATATATGGAAATCCGTCGCGTCCAATAGGATTTGAACCTATACTAAAGGTTTAGAAGACCTCTGTCCTATCCATTAGACAATGGACGCTTTTTTCTTAGTTTTGTTTTCACATCTCTTGGTCAGAAAAAAGACCATTGAGAGAATTCCAGGAATTGCGCATTCAATTCAATGATACATTCATTATCATTATATTAATAATTACATTAAATTAGATTCATTACATGAATAATTATAATTAGATCCTCTATATTATAGATTATTTAATATAGAATTTAAATAATATAATATTTTATAATAGATAAAAACTATAACTTTTACTATTAAACATATTCTAAATAGAATATAGAATTTTAGAAATATAGAGAATAAATTAATATATATAATATAGAGATATAAGCGGGTAGCGGGAATCGAACCCGCATCGTTAGCTTGGAAGGCTAGGGGTTATAGTCGACGTTGAGTCATCGTTTTTAACGTCTCTAATTCAAAACCGAACGTGAAACTTTGGTTTCATTCGGCTCCTTTATGAAAGATGGACAAATTTCACATATGTCAGATGTGAACTAAATTACAAAAAAAAAGAAAAGAAATTTCGGCCCATAACATCTATGTCAGCTTTTCTGTTTGAATGCATTCAAAACAAAACCCGCTTTATAGATGATCCCTATAGAACAGGGGGGGTTAGAACCACCCTTCTAGTTACTTCGTTCTCTATTTCTATTTGAAAGAATCCTTAGGAAAAGGATTTTGTTTCCACCGAGCTAAAACAATATAATATGTCGATGTCTCTAGTAAACCAAAGCCATTAGTTAATAGCTGTTTTGCTTCAATCTCTTTTATACAAATCATAAATTGAAGATTTAGTTACGATTAGAAATACTCCCTTCTCTATTTATCCATGGACCCCTTACTCATACTTATTCAATTGGAAATATTGATCCAATTCAAAAACCAATTATGTTTCGTAATTTCATAATCCAATTTTGTTTTTTCCAATTTCTAATTGACTCTTTTGGATACAAATCACGAGAATGTCTATTCTTCCTCGAATCTTTCATTGAGAGGTAAAAGATTAAATCCTTTTAAGAAATAAAGTTTTTGATCGGAATATTAATTAAACCGAAGGACCCCTTAACCATTTAAGGGATTAATAGAACGAATCGCACTTTTACCACTAAACTATACCCGCTACAATGTGATTATTGTATATAAATGGATCTTTTGTCGAACAAAAAAATGGGTCATAATTAAGACGATAGGATCAGAAAAGAATCATGAAAATTAGAGCGTTGATATGCTTTGGCCAAGGAGACTAATGGGATTGGGGAAAGAGGATTTATTTAAATAACTAAAAAAACACGCTTTTTTAGTTATTTAAATGAGATGGATACGTCTCGATAAAAAAAAGGCGTATGCCATAACATAAATTGTGCAAGAATAAAATAATTAAGAAATGACACTCGGATTCTATTCTGTATGATAGGAATAGAAATTGCCTTTATTATGATTGTTCTTGAAACAACAACAATCATTAATCATTTTTTTTTTTTTCAAATCAAATAAATCATTTTTTTCTATGATTCATTGGAACAAAAACGAAAGACCCGGCCCGGTCAGGACCGGGGGCCGGGCTGTGGAAGTAAAAGTAAAAAAGGATCTTGCAGACGAAAGCAAAGAGGTACTCTTTTTTTATTATTTATTTAATTTTAATTTATATATTTATTATTACTTTCTATTTACTATTTATTAATTCTATAATTTTTTTATATAAGAAATTCATTGCTATATAATTTATAGTTTATATAATATATAATATTCTTGGGGCATTAGGTGGTTATATATCTAAATTTATATTCATTGGAATAGTGGAGTTGAGATATCGCTTTCGAGCCCTTACTTTACCTAAATGAAATCACTGATTTTTATTTTCTATATTGTTTTTTCTATTTTTCTATGTCTCTATAATTAGATATCTATATAATAATTATATACTGAATAATAAAGAGGTATAAAGAGAGGGCCCTTTTTCAAGTCTTACTGTTTTTGTGTAATATAATCTAGTAATTATCCTTTTTATTTCAATTTGGGGAGATGGCTGAGTGGACTAAAGCGTCGGATTGCTAATCCGTTGTACGGGTTTTTCGTACCGAGGGTTCGAATCCCTCTCTTTCCGCTTTAGTGGATGACTTGGTATTTTTTCTTTATCTTTCAATTTCTCTTTCAACGAGTCTTTTTTTTTATTTCATTTTAATTAATAGTTAAAAATGTGGAATAAATAAAATCCTAAGAACATTTTAAAATCAAGCAAGGAAAACAGAAACTTTATTGTTATTTTTTATTCTTCACTCTTCACGTCCAGGATTCCGTCCTGGATCATTAGATAGGAATCCGAAGATAAAGAGAGAAACAAAGAATACCACTACTGTGTAAACAAATAGTTTAAGAGTAAGCATTACGCAATCTCCAAGATCATTTTTTTTGGAAAAAAAGATAATAGATTCTCCATTTTTATACCACATACCTTATTTTGACACCACGAAATTATTTTTCTAAATCTATAGAAATAAAAAAGAATTTTCAGAAATTCATTTGTAATATGTAATAAGAGTCAAGTCTTTCATTACCAAAAGCTTTTTCATACCCGCAATTAGATATTGCGGAGGAATCTACTAGGTTCTTTCACTGTAAAAAAGGGTCCGAATGAGGAACTGGGGGGAGCCCAGACTTATTGTGGCGATCCAAGAATTTAATTATTTGAATCGAAGGGTTATACTATAAGACTTATCTGATCTTATGAATTGTTAGAATTTTTTTTTAAGAATAAATCATGAATTTTTCTAGGACCGTATTAAAGATCTCATCGAAAACTTACAGCAGCTTGCCAAACAAAAGCTAAGAGAAAAAAGAGCAAAGGTATTACTGGCATAAAATCTACGATTGGATTCAAAAAAGCATAAGCCTCGGGCAATTTTGAGAAGAAAAAACTACTTGAAGAAAGAGCAGAATTAAGACAAATACAGATCAAACTAAAGATATTAAGCATAACAAACATTTTTTTCTTTGTTCTTGAAGATAATTGTATTTATTTTGATTGAGTTATTAATATGATGAGTTCTTAATATGAGTTATTATAATCTTATTTTTTTTTTTAATTAACCCAATCAAAAATCCTTCAATTCTCAAATCAAAAGAGAATAGACAAAACCATACTTTCATACAATATCTTAATTGAATTGTATGTAATGATCAATAAATGTCGTTTAATTCTCTATCTAAATGTCTCAAAATCCTAGCAACACTCTAATCTATTCTATATAGATTTGGACTAGAATTGACGAAGAACTACTATCAATATTAGTCTTTATTAATGTATTAGTCTTTATTAATGTCGAATAGAAATCAAAAATGGGGCGTGGCCAAGTGGTAAGGCAACGGGTTTTGGTCCCGGTATTCGGAGGTTCGAATCCTTCCGTCCCAGAGCATACCTATTATATTATATATATCATATCAGAATATAGATTTTCTATTTTATATCAGAATAAAAGAAAGATTGCCCTTTTTTAAACAACCTTATTTTTTTTTTTTTTTTAAGAGTAGAATAAGATTGGTTATAATCTGATTTTGCTTTCCTATAATGATTGATTCTTATATGAATTATATCTTTTTCAAAAATAAAAAATCGAATCGTGTTCAAATAACACACAGATGTAATTGAATCTATTTGTATACAGGTAAGAGGGGAGCATAGATTAAATCATATTTCTATTTAATAAGTTAGTTCTTCATAAAATAAAAATACGAGCCATGATTTAATCTGTACTTGTTTTAATTTACATTTATACAAAATAGTAATAGTCTGGAACACTCTAATAGGATTCTTTTTTTATTTAGGATTCATCATATTCATAGAATTGACGCAGTAGATAGGAGTTAAACGTCAATGTAAAATACCAATTTCAATATATGCGGCTGTCTGAATTTCATTAAAAAAAAATCAAGTTACATACGTAACATATGTCTTTTCTTTGAACCCCGTTTTTAAGTATTTTGTGTTTTCTTTTATGAAAAATTGTAAATATATGATATGTACCAATTGAGACAAAGTGTATTCATACATCTTAGTCGCTTTTCCTTAGGAAATAATTGCAGCCGGATTATTGACTCCAAGTCAAATAAACTACGCAGAAAGGGAGCGAAGACTTATATATATGTATTGTTATCGTTCTATTTCTTCTATTTCATTGATTCATTGAAAACTTTATTTTATTTCAATTGAGTTTTGTGACAATAGATTTGTTATCCCTAAATTTTAAATATTTAACTTTACCCTTTAACATAGAATGTTTCTAATTACTTTCAAAGATATTTGTTTAGTCTACCTGATAGGTATGGGGATCTTCTTTTAATTATGATTTATCAAAAAGAATAACAACCCCAAGCCTCTATTCTATCAGTCTTTATCCACCACCTCGTGAAAAACAAAAAGAATTTACATTTTTTTTATGGTTTAATCCGAATATGAATTTTTCTCTATTATTATCAAAATGCGATTTTTACTGTAAAGCCTTATTCAAATAATGTAATGATAGTGAAATAGGAAATTTTTCAATCAATTAAATATTTTTAATAATGTCTTATGAGTCCTTGGTACTCGAAGAAGTGTGAAATTGGTGAATCTATTTTAGCAAGTCACCTCAAGATGCAGATTAAAAAAAAACTTATTTGTCTTATTTATTAGTTCCATTTTTTTATATTCTAATATTTATATTTTCTAAAGAAAAAATAAAATAATATATTAAAAAAATATTTATTATATTTCTATATATTATATGGGGTTAAATTTAATTCGTGCTGATACTTCTTGAGAAATTACCCATTCATAAAAGTATGGATTACTATGTACCGAACGAACCAATGATTATTCATGAGTCCATAATGGAATCAATTACATACTGTTTACAGCAACCTACTAGGAAATGTTATGGTAAAACTTCGTTTAAAACGATGTGGTAAAAAGCAACGTGCGACTTGAGGGATATGGTCGTCTGTGGATTCTTACATCCATCATTTTCTTTTTATATTAATTAGATAGGAATGAGGGTGCTCTTGGCTCGACATCGTTTGTTCTGTTTCACTAGAACCCTCCTTTTTGAGGTCGGGGGTTGGGATGCAAATAGTACATGATCTTAATGGAGCTCGAGTAAAAAAAAGTATTGATTCATTTTTTAAGGGAACGGGTCTAGGGTTAGTGTTAATTAATAAGTTGAAACAGCTTCGTAAGTATATTTTCCATATAAAAATCGAAAGGATCCAATTTTCAAATTTATAAGTAAAACCTCTTGGAATTGGTAAAACTCTTTCGATTAAAAGTGTATCGCGCAGGAATCAAATCGACCATTTGTATGATTTTTTGATAAAAAGAAATCACAAAAAGGGTATGTTGCTGACGTTTTTTGAAACGATTAAAAATCACCGAAGTAATGTCTAAACCCAATGATTCAAAGAAACGATAAAGAATCCTGGAACAAGGAAATACCACTTTCAGTTGTCTCAATAAATAGATTCTAATTAAGAATCAAAATAGATTCTAAAGACAAAAAAGGTGCGTGGTTAGAGATCGCTCAATAAACGAAATACCTAAAGTAAAGGGTTTCCTTGGGTTATTAGCGAGTTATCCAACTTGAGTTATGAGGATGCGAATACAAATGATTTTATTTTCTTTTTCGGATAATAATAAGGAATACTAAAAAGTACTTAACTCATATTTAATTGATTTGATTATTTTATGGATCCATTTGACATTACTAATTAAAAATTTAAAATTCGATCCATAGACATAATTTCGAATTTTCTTGAGCCGTATGAGGAGAAAACCTCTTATACGTTTCTAGGGGGGGTATTATTCATCTACATCTATCCCAATGGGTGGTTTATCGAATCGTTGCAATTGATGCTCGATGCCGAAGAGAAGGAAGAGCTCTTCGGAAAGTGGGCTTTTATGATCCGCTAAAGAATCAAACCTATTTAAATGTTCCTGCTATTCTATATTTACTTGAAAGGGGCGCTCAACCTACGGGAACTGTTCATGATATTTCGAAGAAGGCGGGAGTTTTTATGTAACTTTGCCTTAATCAACAGATTAAATTAAATTCAATTAATGAATAGAACAAAAGAGGGGGGGCGGTAGTATATAAAAGGTTATACAAAGTTATATAAGCCCCCTCTTTTGTTCTATTCATACCTATTTATTATTACTACCAAAAAATGTCTACTACTAAAAAATGTCGTCTTCTATAACGACAAAAATTTATTTTTATTTTAGTGATAGAAATTCATTTAATTTAAGACAGATGAAAAAAGATCAAATGAATAACCGAAGTAGTTGGATTTAGAAATCCAAAATATTTACATTATTGCTAATTCAATACTAGTTGTTTTTTAGTTGAAACTTTCACTTTTTTTATGTTATGAACAAATAAATAAAAAAAAAACAAATGGGATTTAAGATTTATTTTTTTTTTTACTTATATGGATTAAGTAAACCCAAGCATTGCGATACTTTGCTACGAATATTGATTCTTACGCTTACATCCTTTTGTATCCATGTTTATTATCCATATATAGTTAGTGCCAATTCAATACAAGTCATTAGTTTTTCTTTATTTGTATAATTTATATTTTATTATATTAATTCAATATTTAATTTTTTTTTAATTTTAATTTATGGTTCTCCACATTGTGTTCTTTTCTTAAGATTTACATTCATATTGACAACAGTGTATCAAACAAATATAATCCGATCATGAATAAATGTATCTATTTCCCTCTGTTCCATCTATGGACTTGGTTTTTTTATTTTACTTTATTTAAACGACGGATTCGTCGGATTTGCTGGGATACGAGAAGCCTTTATTTATTTATTATTTATTTATTTTATTGAAAAAAAAAACGGATAAGATAATAATGGATAAGATACGAACTAAATCCGTGGTAGTACATCAATTTTGACTTAATCCATATCCTTATCTTAATCTAGATTCTTATTTTAGAAGTCAGTGTATTTGCATCTAATATGTTCATTATTTTTTTTATGTTCAGAATCGATTAGCAATGTTTTTGCTATTTTACTATTTGGATTTCGGTGTGCAATTAAATCTAATTTTTTATTCCGATTGGATCTACACATTTTTTTTGGGGGGGGGGGGGGGGGTTGCTAACTCAACGGTAGAGTACTCGGCTTTTAAGTGCGACTGGCAATTTTTACACATTTGTATGAAGCAACGTCTTCGTCGATACTATCTCTAGAGCTTGTAAAACCGCGACTGATCCTCAAAGGAATGAATGGAAAAAGCAGCATGTCGTATCAATGTGGAATTCCGAGAATATTTTATTCTTAGCGGATCGGTTCAAAACTTTGTTTAAATTCTTGACGAAAAAAAATAAAATTAAATTTTGGGTTAAGTGAATAAATGGATAGAGCCCTATGGCTCCAATTATAGGTAAACAAAAAAAAAAGAAACGAGCTTCTGTTCTTAATTTGAACGATTACCCGATCTAATTAAACGTTAAAAATAGATTAGTCCTTGATGCGGGAAATGCTTTTCCCATAAGTGGATCATCGATTTTTTTTTTTAATCCTAATTATTAGTAGCTATTCTCCATTAGAGTGTGGGGGTAAATGTGTAGAAAAAGCAGTCTATTGATAAAGATAAAAATCCTTTTTTTCCAAAATCAAAAGAGCGATTGGGTTGAACAAATAAAGGATTTCTAACCATCTTGTTATCCTCGAATGAACATAAACCAATTAAATTAGATGGAAAAGGAGAGGCTAAAGAGTCCGTCGATCAGTCTTATCTGGTTCCGGGGTATATATCTATTTATTTCTTACTATAATATCCTGTTTTGACTGTATCGTACTATGTGTCATTTAATAACCCAAAAGAAATCCCTTATCCCCATCTAATTTTAAATGGAGGAATTTCAAGGATATTTAGAACTCGATAGATTTCGGCAACATGACTTCCTATACCCACTTATCTTTCGGGAATATAGTTATGCACTTGCTCATGGTCATGGTTTAAATAGATACATGTTGTTGGAAAATATAGGTTATGATAATAAATCTAGTTTACTGATTGTAAAACGCTTAATTACTACAATGTATCAACTGAATTATTTGATAATTTCTGCTAATGATTCTAAACAAAATCCATTTTTTGGGTACAACAAGAATTTGCATTCTAAAATTCTATCAGAAGGATTTGCAATCATTGTGGAAATTCCATTTTATCTACGATTAATATCTTCTTTAGAAGGGGCAGAAATCGTAAGATTTTACAATTTACGATCCATTCATTCAATATTTCCCTTTTTAGAGGAAAAGTTCCCACATTTAAATTATTCGGCGGATATACTAATACCCTACCCTGCCCATCTGGAAATATTGGTTCAAACCCTTCGTTACCGGGTGAAAGATGCTTCTTATTTGCATTTATTGCGGTTCTTTCTTCATGAGTATTCTAATTGTAACAGTCTTATTATTACAAATAAATCTATTTCCATTTTTTCAAAAAGTAATCCGAGATTTTTTTTATTCCTATATAATTCTTATATATGTGAATACGAATCCAGCTTCCTTTTTCTCCGTAACCAATCTTCTCATTTACGATTAACATCTTCTGGATTCCTTTTTGAACGACTCTGTTTATATAGAAAAATAGAACATTTTGCCGAAGTCTTTGCTAATGATTTTCCGGTCATCCCATGCTTTCTCAAGGATCCTTTCATGCATTATGTTAGATATCAAGGAAAATCAATTCTGGCTTCCAAAGACACACCTCTTCTAATGAATAAATGGAAATCTTACCTTGTCAATTTATGGCAATGTCATTTTGATGTATGGTCTCACGCGGCAAGTATCCGTATAAACCAATTATCCAAGCATTCCCTCGATTTTTTGAGTTACTTTTCAAGTGTTCGACGAAATCCTGCAGTGGTGCGGAATCAAATGCTAGAAAATTCATTTCTACTAAATAATGCTCCCAATAAACTCGATACAATAGTTCCAATTATTCCTCTGATTGGATCATTGGCTAAAGCGAAATTTTGTAACGCAGTAGGGCATCCA